TATATCTGCTTTGACTCGAATGAATGTTCTGAAGAAACCCCAGTTAAGTTATGTTATAGAAAAAGAGGATTCTTGCGTTTTTGTGCCCTCTTGCTGAGAAAGCATTCTCTCGGCTCTAAAATACTTCAATTGGTACACGCAAGAAATAGGCCAATTCAGCAGCTTTTTGTTCCATTTCTCGTGGAGTAAAATTCTCATCAGTACGAGTCAATGGAATGGCTCCCTGGCCTCTGATATCCATATAAAGGACACGACGAGCATAAACACCCTCTTTAACTTCTATTCTGACGGACTGAATATCTTTTATAAGAAATCGGAGGAAGATCCGACGATTTTTTCCAGGGAATCCCCAACGAAAGATACACACTATTCCATCTTTTCTATCAAATCGATCATAACCACTACCTACATTCCACGAAATTGCGCACCACAAATAGGAGCTAATAAAAAGACCCGCGATCCCATAGAAAGACATCACAATTCCTTGTGGAAAAAAAACGATTTGCTGAGACGGAAATAAAGATATAAAATTTCTACCAAGGTAACTGGAGGTTCCAACCAACAAGAACCCTAATGAACCTAAAAAAAGGATAACAGCCCAGCAGAAATTACTTGTTTTTCGAGCCCCCGTTATAGGTTCTATCCATATATGTTCTGATCGACAACTCATACTTGATCCGGTTGCTTTTTTTTGGAATTGAGAGAATACCCCAAATGAATTTGACTTTAGTCCTTTTGTTTCCGAAGTAACTCGCATCAACTAGCACTAGTTTGATGTGAACCTTTAGGAGTAATTCATTAAATTGGTTAGATCTAAACTAATAACAATAACATACCCTTCGTATGATCTCACTAAAGATAGCCACTATAGATAGACCAACTTTACAGTTCAGCCATCCGGCGGGTCAATAGCTAGATTTACCCCTATAGTTCTGCAGACATAAGAGTTTTTCGATGGAAGCCGCTTATACCATATTTCGCTAAATGAATATCTGTGTTATGATACAAGCGTCAGTTTTGAAAAAAAAAATCGATGAGATTTTGTCCCATCGGCTCTAAACAATCTTCCTTTTTTGAACATGAAGAAATAAAGAAGCCATTGCGATTGCCGGAAATACTAGGCCTACTAAAGGCACTAAAACAGAGGGAAAGTTAAGAGTTGTCATAGAATGGGTACCTCGATTTACTATTTGTACCTGTTATTATTATTTATATTTATTATTTATAATATAAAGATATCTTATTATATATAAAGATATCTTATTATATATAAAGATATCTTATTATAATTTTCGAATTCGAAATTGGAATTATTATTATTTAATATCTATTAAGTATAGATCTAAGTATCTATCTAAGTGAGTATATAATGTAGTTTTTCATCTTTCTACATGAAATGAAAGGATATGGATGAGATATTATTATTATTCTTTTCTTCATTTTTTGCTCTTGTCTTTGTACTAAGCAAAAAGTTTCTTAAAAATGAATTCTATTTATATTGAAGGGTTTGTTAGAATCCCATCCAGCAGGGATTCTTAATCAAAATAGGATTATCATAAGATATAGAAAAATAAAAAATTCTATATTTTCTAGATTTTAATTATATATGACGAGAAGAGAAGATTTTTTTTATTTGCCGAATTTCACGAAAAGAAGAATTTCATCTTTTATCTTGTTGATAGAGGCTTCTTGATCAATAATCAGGAATATAGAAAAAGGGGCGGATTTTCTGTGACTTTTGATTCTTTATACAATTCGATCTTATGTCAACAAAGAAAACCCCATTCGTCTAATTTTGACTTGGATTCCGATAAACTAATTACTTGTTTGCTCAAATTAATTGAACCGAATATTCTACTTTTGATTCAAAGGAAAGAAAGTGTGGAGTTGAAATAACTCACTCAGAACGCTTTTTAAAGGATTACGTGGTACAATTAGATCGAATAAGCCCTTCTGGAATAAATACTCAGCCACTTGTGAACCTTCGGGTACTGTTTTATTCAATGTTTGTTCAATTACTCTTTTACCCGCAAAGGCAATATAGGCATTGGGTTCGGCAATAATGATATCCCCCAACATACCAAAACTAGCTGTCACCCCACCAGTAGTAGGAGATGTAAGGATTGGTACATAAAATAACTTTTTATTTGATTGATAATCATATAAAGCAGAAGATATTTTAGCCATTTGCATCAAGCTCAAACTTCCTTCTTGCATGCGTGCCCCTCCGGAAGCACACACTATAATAAGAGGTAGAAATTCTTTAGTGGCGTATTCAATCAAACGGGTAATTTTCTCCCCGACTACGGATCCCATACTACCCCCCATAAACTGAAAATCCATAACCCCCATTGCTACGGTAATACCGTTTAGTTTCCCTATGCCTGTTTGAACAGCCTCGGTTAATCCTGTCTTTCTTTGATAAGAATCGATACGATTTTTATAAGGCTCCTCCTCCGAATGAAATTCAATGGGATCCAGAGAGACCATGTCTTCATCC